CGATGAACTGATCGGATTAACCAACCAAAGTTAACTTCAGTCATTATATATTGAACAGAAGCAAAAGCCTCTGTAACGGTCGGACGATAATAAAAAGTCATAGCAAACCCCGTAGCTACTTGTACTAAAAAACAAGTAAGCGTAATTCCTCCTAGACAATAAAATATGTTGACGTGAGGAGGAACATATTTACTAGTTATATCATCTGCAATTGCCTGAATCTCAAGACGTTCTTCGAACCAATCATAGATTTTATTGAGATAGGTAAACCAAGGAGACCCCCCCCGAGAACCGTATATGAAAATTTCATCTCGTACGGCTCAAACAGAAACACCCCAATACTATAGTTCTAACGGATGTGTGGAATAGAAAGTTTAAAATTTATTAATTCTATGATTCCATTTTTTCTTAAGATATGAAAGAATAAAAAACCCGAAAACTATTCTTTGTGGTTATAATGCCAAAAAATCAAGTCGGCTCATTCGTCTCTATATTGATCGTTATAGGCCTCTTGAATCTTCTATTTACCTATTTTCTTTGTTGTTATTTATGTGTAATGCGGCTTTACTGCTGTTTTTTTTTATTGATAGGAATTCTCTTGTTAAGACCCTATGAATCGATTAAAACCTCAGATTCATACTAGAACCACGATGATTCAATAAAACCTTCTCAAACTAAGTCCCAAAATTCCCTGAGTTAAGAACCGTTGGATCATCACTTATTCAATGACTAGATCTAATGACGAAAAATCAAAAGAAATCTTTGTCCTTTGATCAAAATAAGCATAAACGGAAGTTTGAAAGAATCAAAATCTTTCTATTTATAACTTCTAACTCTTTAAAAAATTTTTTGAAGTCCGGCCACGAGGTCTGACTATTAAGTATGAATCATAGTTCTAATACTTTAGTAATCTATAGTAATCTATTTCATATATTCCGTGCTCCAGATACTAAAACGAATATCCGACGAAGTAAAACCATCTCTATCAAGATGACAGATCTATTCTCTGTACTAGCCATAGGATCAATTATACCAAGTCACACACTCATATTCCGGAAATACAGAAAAAAAGAAATTCCACGGTCGAACTACCAAAATAGAATGGGATAAAAATCAGAAAACTAAACGCTTCACTTTGGATTGAAAAAGCTAGTTAATGGTTCTTGTAAATCTAATTCATTGAAATTCCATCCAGTAAAATGGAAGAATTATAAATCTCCAAAATAATAGATAGAAATACTGCAAATAGAGCCATTGCAAGACCCATCAAAGGAGTAGTTCCCCAACCAGGAGCTACTTTACCATATTCTGAATTCAATGGTTTCAATAAACTCCCGGCATTAGTTCGTTTTGGGCGGCCAGATCTAGAACTACCCTCAACGGTTTGTGTAGCCATAATATTTTATATTCATTAAGATCTGTTGACTTTGTATACCATTCCGTTGTAAATAAATGATCTTATCATAGATCCATTGTGGTCTTAAAACTACATAATGTCTTAAAACTATATAATAATGGAAACAGCAACCCTAGTCGCCATCTTTTTATCTGGTTTACTTGTAAGTTTTACTGGGTACGCCTTATATACTGCGTTTGGGCAACCCTCTCAACAACTAAGAGATCCATTCGAGGAACACGGGGACTAGTCGAAGTAATGATCCTCCCACTATTGGGAGGATCATTACTTTCAATTGAGATAATGAAAAATCATTTCATCCTTTTACTTTTTAGTTGGAACTTTAGGCGGTTCGCGAAAAAAGATAGCGAAAAAAATTATTCCTAGAGTTGAGACTAAAAGGAATGTATAAACCAATGCTTCCATAGATTCGATCGTGGTTTACAATTATAGCTTCCATACCTGTTTATTTTGGACCGTCTCCCGGATAAAGAAAGAACAAAAGTCAAAGAAAAGGCAGCGAGTCAAATGTCAAATCAAGATTTATCCGGTACCCCAACCCTATAGTCAGTCAAATAAAATAAAAACGAAAAGTAACAAAGCAATATTGTATCAAACTACCTGTCTTCGTGTAGTTGGATCTCCAAGTTTTTGGAATGTTCCAAATTCCACTTGAGCATCTAAATCCGGATCAATACCAGCAAAAACATCTCTAAACAAGGTTCTAGCACCATGCCAAATGTGTCCGAAGAAGAAGAGCAAAGCAAACGAAGCATGCCCAAAGGTAAACCAACCCCTTGGACTGCTACGAAAAACACCATCGGATTTCAAAGTAGCACGGTCTAATTCAAAAATTTCACCCAATTGAGCACGTCTAGCATATTTTTTCACAGTAGCAGGGTCACTATAACTGACTCCATTCAGTTCGCCGCCATAGAACTCAACAGTTACACCTACTTGTTCGACACTATATTTTGATTCTGCCCTTCTAAAAGGAACATCGGCTCTAACAATTCCGTCCCCGTCGACCAAAACAACTGGAAATGTTTCAAAAAACGTCGGCATACGACGTACAAAAAGCTCATGCCCCTCTTTATCTCTAAAGATAGGATGTCCTAACCACCCAACAGCTATTCCATCCCCGTTGTCCATTGAGCCCGCTCTGAATAATCCCCCTTTTGCCGGATTATTGCCGATGTAATCATAAAAAGCTAGTTTTTCAGGAATTTTAGACCAAGCTTCGGATAAACTTTGATTTTCGGCTAAGCCAGCACCAATTCTTCGATATATTTCTTGTTGGAAGTATCCTTGATCCCATTGATAGCGCGTGGGACCAAACAATTCAATCGGGGTAGTTGCTGAACCATACCACATAGTTCCAGCAACTACAAAAGCTGCAAAAAAGACAGCAGCAATACTACTGGAAAGGACGGTTTCAATATTTCCCATACGTAATCCTTTGTATAGGCGTTGGGGTGGACGAACACTAAGATGAAATAGACCTGCCAATATACCTAAGGTCCCTGCTGCAATATGATGAGAAGCTATTCCTCCCGGAACAAAAGGATCAAAACCCTCCACACCCCACGCTGGATTTACGGCCTGTACCCTTCCGGTTAGTCCATAAGGATCGGACACCCATATTCCAGGACCATACAATCCTGTTACATGAAATGCACCAAAACCAAAGCAAGCCACCCCTGAGAGAAATAAATGAATTCCAAAGATCTTAGGCAAATCCAAAGAGGGTTTTCCTGTACGTTCATCAGTAAATATTTCTAGATCCCAATACACCCAATGCCAGATAGCTGCCAAAAAACACAAGCCAGAAAACACAATATGTGCCCCGGCCACACCTTCGTAACTCCAAATACCCGGATTCGTTACAGTCCCCCCTGTAATACTCCAACCGCCCCATGAATTCGTTATTCCTAAACGAGTCATGAAGGGTATAACGAACATACCCTGTCTCCACATTGGATCAAGAACAGGATCAGAGGGATCAAAAACGGCTAATTCGTATAGAGCCATCGAACCGGCCCAACCAGCAACCAGAGCTGTATGCATTATATGGACAGAAATCAAACGACCGGGATCATTCAATACGACGGTATGAACACGATACCAAGGCAAACCCATGGAAATACCCCTTTATCAACGAAAAATAGACACAATGTAACTTTATTGCATTGGAAAAGAAAAAAGCTATGCTATAGACCCCTTTTTTAGGGGATTCTCTCGGGGAAAGGATTAATATTTGTTTGATGCTTTTCGTAATAATTACTTTTAGTAATAATGAAACTATTTTGTTCGTAGGAACAAAAAGAAGCAGATCTATTCTACACCCGATAAGTAACAATACGCAATGGTAAGGGGGTTGATACCATTTTATATGAGTGAATATATATATATTTGTTCATCATTCAAAGGACTCATTTGTAAGAATTTTCCTTTATTCATTTTGTCTTCTTTTTTTATGAACTTAGTCAATCTATGGATAAAATAGGATAATAAAATCAATAGTATTAGGCCACTAAACCCACTGTTACGCTTTCACATCAAAGTGAGATATAGTACTTAATTTTTCTTTTATTTAATGCCTATTGGTGTTCCAAGAGTACCTTTTCGAAGTCCTGGAGAGGAAGATGCATTGTGGATTGACGTATAGTGCGACTTGTCAGATATATTGGGCATACGGTATTTCCCCGTTCTCTTCCCCGATCGAGATATCCCCTCTTTCGCCCGAGAAAGATTGATTCAATTATCAAAAATTTGGAGCGTGAAGTGCAATTAGATCCATTTTTTAGGGAGGGTATACGGACTAATATTATCAATTAGAATAATTTATGGTTGGCTTGGTTAGACCAATCAAATGAAGTATCCAGGCTCCGTTTAGAAAGAAAACCAATTGGTAATAAATATATTTATGATTACGACTTAATATCATATTTATATCATATTTTAGTTATTTCTATTTATTTAGATATTTAGAAATAGAAGTGATCTCAAACTGTTAATCAATCGAGTAATATGATAAATGCGTTGAATATTTGTTGGAAGACATGAAATAAATTGAAAAAAAAAATGGGGAAGTCATAGCAAAAGGACGTGGTATTGGGGCATTTGTCCTATATGTACAAATCCAAATCGGGCGGATCTTTACTCGGAGTAGAGCATAAACCTAAAAAAATTGAAGAAGCCCAGTCAGGAACAAGAAAATTACATCGCGATTTAGATTGTATCTCGATGAAACAATACATCAATGAGAAGTTAGTCAGATAAGTTTAGCAATTTTTTTTAGATAAACAAAACAGGCCAAAACTCATCTTTCTTGAAAAATGAAAGAAAAGTCCATTTTATAAGTTAAAAAAACCTGTTAGGAAAAAAAAAGCTAGAATCTACACATTGATTCCTTTTTTTCATGATTTTTGTTGAACCGTATGCATCAAAAGGTGCATGTACGGTTTCTAAGGGATACCATTTTATCCCAATCAACCGACTTTATCGAGAAAGATTACTTTTTTTAGGCCAAGGGGTTGATAGCGAGATCTCGAATCAACTTATTGGTCTTATGGTATATCTCAGCATAGAGGATGATACCAAAGATCTGTATTTGTTTATAAACTCTCCTGGCGGATGGGTAATACCCGGAGTAGCTATTTATGATACTATGCAATTTGTGCGACCAGATATACAGACAATATGCATGGGATTAGCCGCTTCGATGGGATCTTTTATTCTTGTTGGAGGGGAAATTACCAAACGTCTAGCATTCCCTCACGCTCGGCGCCAATGAGTTTTTTATTTGATTTGAGAGAAAAAAAGAAAACTATGCCTTCGCACTATATGAATATTAAGTAATAATAGCATGGCACTTCGAATTCGATATGAGAAATTTTTTTTAAACCCTTAGATTACGTATCGAAAGAGTAGTATGAGATAAAAAGGCATTTTCGATTTTAGCCAATCTATCGGGAGGCCTATTTCAGCGTCACAAACTTTTTTGTTTTCACAGCAGGGGCTCTTAATCTTAACCATTTTTAGGTTATGAAAGAATATGAAAATAAATCTTGTTTTTTTATTTGAAAAAAAAAAAAAGAAACTTTGGGATTGCTAAATAACAGACGAAATAAATATAGAAAGCAACGGAACCATCATAGTATTTTTATAGTATTTTTGAACTACTACAAAAGGAAGGATGGTTATTGGATCATTTACCAACCCGAGTCTGATAGACCCTATCATTTATTTTATATTTCTTCGATGTAAGTAAGGTAAAAAAAGCGAATTCCATTATAGAGCCGTATGCAATGCGCAAAAGATGCCTGTACGGTTGTTCAATTATATCTTTTTGATTATTCTTTATCTCCTCACTTTCATCATGCGAGATAGAAGAAACATTTTTTATGTTATATCATATATTATCAGGGTAATGATCCATCAACCTGCTAGTTCTTTTTATGAGGCACAGACGGGAGAATTTGTCCTGGAAGCGGAAGAGCTGCTGAAGCTGCGCGAAACCATCACAAGGGTTTATGCACAAAGGACAGGCAAACCCCTATGGGTTGTATCCGAAGACATGGAAAGAGATGTTTTTATGTCAGCAACAGAAGCCCAAGCTCATGGAATTGTTGATCTTGTAGCGACTGAATAAAAAAGAAAAAGAACAAGGATTTCACATGAATTCGTGATTTGGTATTTTATCTTCTTACCGGATTTAATATTCTATTTATTAATTTCTTAATATAGAAATTGAAAATATAGAAAAAAAAAAAGAATTCCTAAGCATCCGGTTAAGATCGATCTAAACCAGCCCATTATATATATGATTCAACATGCCAACTATTAAACAACTTATTAGAAACACAAGACAGCCAATCAGAAATGTCACGAAATCCCCCGCTCTTGGAGGATGTCCTCAGCGACGAGGAACATGTACTAGGGTGTATGTGCGACTCGTTCAGACCATGGACTAGGACAAAAGAAAGAAAACAATTGATCCAGTATCACCGATCCGTACCAGTGAGTAGGATAGAATAGAATGGACGAACTCCATTGAATATTCAATATCTTAAAAAAAGATCTATCCTTCGATTGGGGTATCAAATGTATGGTTCCCGTTGGTGCAAATCCAATCACCTCAATTTTAAATTTAAGATGAGAAAGGATTCCCCATTGATAGCAAATGGTATTCATTAAGCAGGGGAAATCTTATTTTAAAAAGTCAAAATTTTAGGCCTTATTCTTGCAAGAACGGACTAACAGGGTCAGCTACTCAGCAAATCTTCATAATTAAATACCGTTACTGTATAAATAGATCTCGTTGTGAAAGACCTAGTACTAGATAATTATGGGTAGAGCCAAAGGGTGTGAACTGTACAAGTTAACAATAACATTGATTAAATGAAGGAAGGGCTCCGGTGTATAGAGAGGACCTCGCCGTTTAAGAAGTAACCATAGAAACGATGGAACCCACTATAATCCATTTTTATTTATTACTTTTTTATTTACTATGTGTTTTTGATACCTAGTATCAATACAATTTTGATTTCTAGGCGAAATGCCTAGAAAAAAATCGTGGTCGGGAAGGTTAGAGTAGCAAAAGCCATTGGAATTTTTATTTTATACATTGGAAGAATCCGTTTTGTTATTAATAGACTAGGACACGGGAAGGGAATAACTGAAAGAAAGGAAATCAATTAGTTATTCATCAAAGTTTCATTTATTCAATGACCAGAATTAAACGAGGGTATATAGCTCGAAGACGTAGAACAAAAATCCGTTTATTTGCATCAACTTTTCGAGGGGCTCATTCAAGACTTACTCGGACTATTACTCAACAGAAAATAAGAGCTTTGGTTTCGGCTCATCGGGATAGGGGTAGACAAAAGAGAGATTTTCGTCGTTTGTGGATTACTCGTATAAATGCAGTAATTCGAGACAATAAAGTATACTTTAGTTATAGTAAATTAATACACAATCTGTACAAGAAACAATTGCTTCTTAATCGTAAAATACTTGCACAAATAGCTATATTAAATAAGAGTTGTCTTTATATGATTTCCAATGAGATCATAAAATAAAGAGAGTGAAGGGAATCCGTTGGAATGGTTTAAATGGAGTTCCCTGGAGAATGAACTCTGGGAAGGTAGAGTAGAAATTAGTATGATAAAATATGAAAAAGTCGTCAAAATGAAAATGAAGAAACATGTTGAATAAAAAATATTTCTTATTCTTCTATTCTTCCCCAATTTTTTTTTTTTTTTTTTCAAACGACACGACAATCAAATCTGGATTTCCTATTTTTAGAAAAAAAAAGCGTCAATCCGCATTTGAGTTTGGATTGGGATTTTTTTTGATTCAATTCAAGAGTCAGCCTATTTTTTTCTGGTTCTAAGACCAGTAGTTCTAGCGGTTGACTCGCTTCTTTCAAATTGTTTCTCATTATTAAGAAAAGGTAACGGAGATAAAATACGAGCTTGTTTTATAGCAATAGTAATTAATCGTTGTTGTTTTAAGGTCAATCGATTCACCCGTCTAGATAATATTTTTCCTTGTTCGCTAATAAATCGACTAATTAAACTCATGTTTCTATAATCAATTCGATCCCCCGATTGGATCGGAGGCAAACGCCTACGAAAAGATCGCTTGGATTTAAGAAAGATTCGCTTGGATTTATCCATGGTTTGTTTATTCCTTATCCTAAAGAAAAGATCCTAATCCTATTTCTTAATTCTCCATCAGGTTAATCTGATCGAAATAGGATTTGGTTTGTTTATATTTAAATTAATATATATTATATATTGTTATATATTAGATATATCTAATATGTCATTTTTGATCTTCCTTGGAACGGAAGACTGACACACGAGTGACCGGTTCGATCTATTTCTTTATCTCCCCGTGAATCGTATGTTTGTAACAACAGGGACAGAATTTTCTCAATTCCAATCGACTAGGCGTATTATGTCGATTCTTTTGAGTAATATATCTGGAAATGCCCGTTGATTCCTTATTAACACGATTTCGAACACAACTGGTACATTCCAAAATCACCGTTACTCGGACATCTTTACCCTTGGCCATGAGCCTCCTTTGGTTTTTGATTCATTCAACTCTTTGATTTTCCGATCCGAAACGAGGAAGAAGAAAGGAACAAAAAAAAACAGGTAACTCGAAATCGAATTATGAAAGAAGGGTTTCGTTGCAATAAATCAATATAAATCAATATAGTAATAATAACAATATATTAAATTAATAAGTAAGTAATATAATGATTTCTAACTATATTACTCGATTTAGAATTTAAAATTGCCGTACAGCATTTAATTTTTATTTAAGTATCTTGTATGATATTGTTGCCCCAACCATCCCATTTTACTCTATTTTTTATTAATTTTATTTAAATTTGAGCCTGGCCCGAATTACTAGTTTCACAGAGGGGGAATCCCCTTTTTGTTTTTCTAACGTATATTCGAAAAAAAAAAAGAAGGGAAGGGATTAGTTACAGATATTTGATTCTATCTCTAATCCTCTTCCCCCCCTACCATATCAATAACTAGAATGAAAAAAAGGGGAATATCAACGCATCCGGAAAAAAACGATTGATCTCTATCAATAAACCTGCTAAAGACCCGAACCATAGAGTACTTACTACCGGTGCCACGGAGAGATATGTTTTTAGATCTCGCATTTTAAATTCTCCTCCTTCTTTATTATTTCTAATACATAATGCTAATACATATATAACCAGATGTGTATATGTACTTAATGACTGACCGCTTGTATTTGTACGCGGAATTCCTAATTCAAGTTGAAATGTACAAAATAGATCGTACTTTTCTGAATCTTAAAAGAAACAAATATGCCCCTTTAGGCCAGAAATTCTCGAAAAATAGTCATTTTTTACAGGGTCTCATATTTATTTCATACTTTAATATAATAGAAATATAATAATATAATAGAAATATATTAGAAGTCTTTTACTATTTTTAATATAATTATATGTTATATGAGACCAAAAAGAAGAAATGACAAGATATTTGTGTATATCAATGGAAGAAATAAAGATATGGAAAACAAAACAGGGATTCTCTACAATGACACTGTAGACCAATTGAAAGGGATGTAGCGCAGCTTGGTAGCGCGTTTGTTTTGGGTACAAAATGTCGCGGGTTCGAATCCTGTCATCCCTACCTATTACTTATCTTCTGAACAGTAACGGGGGATCAATTGAGATCGATTAAAAGAAAATTGGATATACATAAAAAATCTTTAATTTTATGATAGTATATATGCAAGACGTATTGGGGTCACAAAATATTCATTGTGATAATAAAGCGCTCTTAGTTCAGTTCGGTAGAACGTGGGTCTCCAAAACCCGATGTCGTAGGTTCAAATCCTACAGAGCGTGATTCTGTGTTCTTGTTAGTCGCGCTAGGTCGAAAATTACCACCGAAAAAATGAAACCAATCTAATTTTGACCTCCCGCGAATTAAAGGAAGTAGGAGGTCAATCAAAAAAGGGATGTTAATTAATCAAAGTTCCAACTGATCACCACGTCTGTATTGTAAATATGCAGTTACAAATAATCCAGCCAAAGTA